GCCGCCCCTTGCCTTGAAAGAATTCACACGCGGCCACCAGCTTTCCCAAAATCAAATAAATAAGGGGAGATCCGCTGCTTACTGCTCACGGAAATATCCGACCTATACTATAGTCAAGTCGTCCGCGTATCTTTCTGGTCTCCTTTCCTTCTATTCATCAGATTTTTTGCTTTCACCCATTCAAGGTGAAAAATGGGGTTGATGATGTTGGCTAAAAAAGGGGGAGAGAGGAGTGGGGTGGGTGGGGCTTAGCCCCAAGTTTTTATTGTGCCCTAGTAGTCGCGCTCTTACCCAGGTGCTGCCATTTGTTGGCCTTGTTCGGAGGCTCCGCTTTAAAATCTTTCTCAAAGATAGATGATTGTGGGTCCTGAGAGGTTGGATTCTTCATCATGATTATTGGAATGAAGAGGCTTTGAGGACCTTCCTTCTAAGGAGAAAGCGCGAACTTCTCTCTGTATGGCAACCACTAAAAAAAGAGGGTTAACCATCGGTTCATTGGATTCCGGGCCGGATGGATCCAGTGCATGATCCATAGGGGGTCTTTATTATCAACAAAATTTCTGCCAACTAGTTCCTCTTCCTGCTGTCCCCGTGAGGCGGAGCTACCGCCGTAGGGGCGAAGGCTATTTTCCAATAGCTAAATACTACGGTTGTTGAAGAACAGGAGCTTGGGGATTGTTATCTGGGTCAAGCTCTTCGCCCCGAGGACCATCTTCAATGGTTTGCATGTCAGCAGCAACATAGATCTGAATCACGAAGGCTAACTTCAGTGGTAGCAGCCCTGACTTACAACAAAGCTTCTGGATTGGTTGGGTCATTAGCATGAAAAAAAACCGGAGCATTATTTGCAGCTTCAGCCACACCAGCTTCCTTATTCGCCACTTTGCATTCGTGACGGACATGGCCTTGTCGTCTGCAATGCGTGCAGAACTTAGGTATTCAAAAAGAAACTCTTTTTTGCTAGTGATCCATACACAGCAGATCCAATCCAAACACGATTTTTGAGGTTTTCCTTGAGAAGACCGACTTCTACACAAACCCTAGCTATGTTGGGGCGTGAGACAAGCTTCGTAGGACCATCAAGGGTCAGGCCAATTCCGATCAAGGAGAAATTCCCCCAGAAAGGGTAGAGCCTTAGTTACCCGCAGGTCATAAGCTGGTAACCAGTGGAAGAGCAAGAACTTTCAGGTGAAAGACCCTCACTCGAACTCAGTAGGAAGCCAAGCACGCACGAAAGAAGCTTCCCGAGCTGCTGCCTTTACCTTCTTCCTTGGGAGGGGTCTCTAGCACATTAGAATGCAAGTTCGGATGCTTGTATAGGGATTCTTTCTCTTTAATTTTATTTCGTGAGATTAGATGGGCTGGGCTATGTCTTCGGTCTGGATGAATGCGAGTGCACGAAAGGTCTGATCGGCTCATAGGTGGAAGACACTACCTTGAATTAGCTCTTTTCCTCTTTCTTTTTCACAAGCATGAGTAAGACTTTTTTTAGTATAGGGAAAATAACCCGACTAAGCAAAGCAAAGAAGGAGGGCCGAGTTCAGGAAGAATCGACCGAAGTCAGAGAAAGTGAGCCAGGGACTGTGAAAGATTGGATAGGAAGTCTATCTTTTCGGGAAGCAGGCGTTATGAAACGAGATGGGATGTTCTAGAGAATATAGGAAGCTTATGTGCAGGTAAGTGAAATACCTGGTTGTCGAGTCATTCAGCGAATGTATAATTCCTAGTTCGATCCAAAAGGTAGAAATTCCTTAGAAACGACTGGGAGCTCTAGCCCATTTCTATTTCCAGGGGACTATCGAGAAAGAGAAAGGATCAAGCTAAAAAATTCCTGCGAGCAGCCAGCGGAGATCGGGGAAACGGGAGAAGAACGGCTTTGCGCCATTAGAATCCTTTTCTGCCAGATAGCCTTGACCTAGCTTCCCGGAAGAATCTCCGGAGCTTAGAAGCACTCTTTGAGACTCTGCCCGCCCTTATGAGAAGGAGTCAAGAAGATAGGAGGGAGGATAGCTATGATCCTGCCAAGGTTTTTTCAAAAATACAACTTTAGGCTAACTAAAATAGCTTTTAGAAAGCTGGAAGCGAGGAATCCTAGTAGTTCTAGGTCTCCGTTTTATTCAGGTAAAGTCTCCGAATATAGCTGTTACTTATAAGGTAGAAAAGCAAGGTTAGCTGTCGGTTTGGTAGTAAGCAACATCGGAAGGTAGCAGAACGAAGTATAGCGAATGCAATAGTCCCAGCTGCCAGAGTTTTTTAGAGACTGAAGCAGGTCGAGAGCCAGACAGGCTAACGAGCGAGTGTAGTTGCTTCAAAGCGGGATATGAAAAGGAACGGGACCATGTGAGATTCTCATCCCGACGGGTTCTACCATCAAAGCGTGCTCCGATCGCGCCTAGCCGGGCAGGGAATTCTCTCCTATCTCCGACCGAGCATACGAGCATAAGCGATTGCAGTTTTTAACTAAATAGCTAGTCGGGTTCGGTTTTGTTAGGCTAAACTATATACGTATGCACCTTCTTTTTACTTCGACGTTGAGATATGTTGCTTTGCCCTCGTCGCCTTTGAAAAGCTATCCTTTGTGTATAAAAATAACTGGGTTACCTTAAGGCGCCTTCGAGCTCAAAAAGGGTGGATGCTTGCGCGCCCTGCCTTCCCGATTTCCTCGAAGTCGATCTCTCGCTGGTTCTTCTTTTTCTTTCTCGTGGAGCTAATGAAAGGGCGTGGTTCGGGTCTCAGTTAGAAAGCCTGTCACCGATCAATCTGCTTTCTGCCATGCCACTACCTATGATCTTTATAAATCCAGTTTTGATCTACACAACCAGGCATCCCCCATAAGACCCGGCTTAGCCCCTACGGGCACCAATTCCAGTTCCTATTGATCCTAAATAGAAGGGACCAAGTCAAGTCAGCAGTTGGAGCTCCACCTTTGGAATCCGCGGATAAAGAATAAAGTTTGTGATACTGCATTCAATTAGGAGTGAATTCAATCTCCTACTGCCTTATCCCGACGTGATAGCCTGGCCATTCAAACCTTTCATTTCTAATCCTTTCTTTCTGGTTGAACCACCCCCAACTCCCTAGAAAGCCTTCCCCGCCTTCTTTTCCTCTCTCAAAGCAGCTATGTCACCCATCCGATCCGGTGTTGGTTGTTAGTTCCATCCCCTTTCCTTCACGGAGCAGCGCATCTTGTCTCTCCTTTCTCTGCTCATCTTCCTCTACTTCCGCTTCCATTTCATCTTTTTTTCTTTTGTTGTGAAGAGAAAAAGAAAAGAATCGAGATGGTAAGGGTCGCTGAACACTAACAGGCTCTTGTCACAGAAAATAGGGGATGAGGATCCATGAATGAAATCCGGAGATCTTTCTGTAACTGATAGGCTTTCCACCCCACCCGGTTCCCGGATTCAGTTGTTACCGCCTGTACCTATTCATCCCTTATGAACCTTCATGGTTCATGTTCATTCTAATGAGACCAGACCCCCCGCTTTCTCCACTACGAGCCAAGAAGCGCGAGAGCGGTCACTGCCTTTATAGGAGTAGGGGAGTGATTCAAGGCGTCTTGTCAGTTGAAGTGGAAATCCCGTCTCTCAGAGAGTTCTGATAGAGAGCGAGATCCCTGAAGCAGAATGGATAAAGGAAAGATTCGAGCAGTGAAATTTCATCGAGGAATGGAGACTGAAGACCATGTGTCATGTGCAAAGCTATCCGCGCTGCATTGCAAGAGCATTCGCCAAGAAGGTCCGAGCCATCGAGCTGCAAGTAGGCGACCTTGTTCTAAAAGAAGTCCGAGTGAACCTCCCAGATCCAAAAGCAAAATTCAGATTGAACTGGGATGGGCCCTTCGTCGTGAAAAGGATTACACCTGGATATAGACTTCGACTGATCAACATGGATGGAGAAGAACTTCCTGAGCCCATCAACGCCGATCAAGCCAAGAAGTATTACACTTGAAGCTGACTCTGCCCCCTTACTCAACATAGGGCCGCGAGGCTTAAGAGCGTCTCTTCTCTAGTCTTTCTCTTGCTCGAGCTGCTCAAAAGTTATACACCGGCAGAGTCTTTCGCTCATCGACCTGCGCATCTCGTTAGCGGACCAAGTGAGCTTTTTGTCTCCGTTCCTTCACCGAATCTACCCCCTCGAGTCCTCCTGGTAGGATAGAGTAAGAAGACTGTAAGCGCATCTGAGCGCCTGTGCCGGAAGTCAATTTGAATTCCTTCTTTCCTTTGAAGGAACTGTTCTAGTGTTGAAAGCCAAAGGATAAAGAGAAAATAGAGCTAGTTGTGAACCAGGAAAGTTATAATACAGTTCTAGGGAGTAGTGAATCGGCCATTCCCACAAGGAAGAAAGTAAGTAAGTAGCTCACCCTAGGCCGGTTTCGGTCCAATCCAATAATCTAAGTAGCGAACCAGAAGAAATTCCTGTAGTTGAATAGGCCTCGTTCGATAAGTTCAATCCTTTCAATATGTTCTCTTTGCTTAGTCTCGCGAAGTAGGGGATTCCCGGATAGATACGATAGGCACGAAATGTAGAATAGCACGCCACGTTCTAAGCGCATAAACGTCTTTTCTCCCTGTCATGGTGTTAGCTCAGGTAGAACTCTTTCTCTCGGTTCCTGTATTTATGTAGTGAAGGGTGTAAAAAGGATAGAATCCAGCCGGGGAAGTAAATCTTCCAGATTGCCCTCACCGCTTCAGTTCTCCTTCAGTTCTCATAGAAGGAGAAGCTGTGAGCTAAGAAGAAGAAGGAAAGGTTCTATGTAATAAGAAGTTAGATTGATAGGAAGGTACTCGCGGGAAATGAACTCTAGTCAAGATGAAGTTGGTAGGTCCGGAGGGCGGGAACCAAAAGAAGAAGGGGGATCGATAGCCTATTGAAACTGGAGCAAGGAAGGACCTATCTTCAAGTGACTAGCTCGCTTTGAAACTGGAATTCTATAAGCAAGACCTATCTTAAAGAGTTCAGACTAGCTCGAGTTCAGTTCAACCGGTCTAAGGCGCGATTATGATTTCGGTTACGACGTCCTTATTTCATTTCTTCTATAGAAAGATCTCCGTATTTGTATTTCTTCACCGCTGAAGCACCTGGAGTGAGGCAGTTAGTTTATTAACTGAGTTAGGAGTGAATGTGAGTGAAACTCCGCTGGAGTGAGGGGATTTCTCGGAATCTCGTTCAGAGTGAGGAGTCAATGAAGGTTTGCTTGTGGTTCTATTGATAGGTGTTTGCAATGGGCTTTCGTCTCAGGTAGTTCAGTCTCCGGTGAAGTAGGGTTAGATAAGTCTCAGGGTCCGAAGGAGATAGAGTTATGGCATTTCTAGGGTTCGAAGACGGTGGTACTATTGATTTCATCAATACCAAGCGGGACTTTCAACATGGGACATTCGAGAAGGAGCTGGACAGAGGAATTCGATCTTCAGCTAAAGGTAGTCGAGGGTAAGGAAAGCCGTATAGTGAGTCAAGCTCAATTTGAGCTCCCTTTCCCCGATTAGATTACCTTTCTCATTTGCTTAGTCCCGCTCCGTCTGTCCTTTCTTCCGTCTCTATGTCTATTTCTCAATAGGCAGTGAATGAACAACTTCTTATATAAGGATTTCTCGTAAGCGAAGAAACTTCTTTTCTAACTGGGTGAAGGCACGATAGCTACTGAACTAATGGGTGAGGGTACGACACTACAAGGCAACGAAGTTAAGAAAAAGTGCTTCTGGTAGTCAAGGAGCAGCCAAAGGAAGGTACCCTCGGGAAAATCCATGTGAATAAGGAATGAGATCAGCAGGGTTAGGGAAGGGAGGAATGAAATCTTCTTCTTGAAAGCTGAAGGAAGTGTAAACTGTTCGAACGGCCGGTACTTAGCAACGGAAGTAGGAGGAGATCGAGCTAATCAGTCTATGTTGCTCCTGCTCAGGAAAGAAGACAGGGGCAAGTCGATGAAAGTCAGGTTTTTAACCGATTCAGGATCAACTTCGAATCCAATAGAAGGACTTCTAGGTTCAGACAAGGTTGCTCTGCTTCGCAACCAGTGTTTCAAGTGCCAATCCCAAGCTCTCCAACGGCAGCATTCCAAGCAACCCTAACCAGCAGCAAAGCGCTTCCTCGAAGGCAAAGTAAGCACCGTAGATAGATATAGTGTAAGCAAGCAAGGGGGCGAAGCGGTAAGCAAAGATCAATTGAGAATATAAGGATAGGTTGTAAGCTACGAATCACGAGTTATGGGTTGATGAAATTCCGTACCGTCACAGTTTAATATATGTCACCCTACGTCAAATAAAGAAAAACACTATGGTACTGACAGTGAGTACCTAGTAAACAAAAACTTCATGGTAAAAAAAGGCATCATCCGGGATTTCAGTCCCGGGTGGGACCTCGATGATGCTTGCTCGAGCACCACCTTTGGTTGAATGGAGGTGTTAGCTCCATTAGTGTGTAATGGCGTTGATACCTTCATTAATATAAAGGTGACAACTCGGTCTTCTTCCGCTCTCCTTTTTGTTAGAGGAGTTAAGAATAAGATTGGGACTACCAACCTCTATTCGGGAAGGAGGGAATGGAGCAGCGATTACCACTTCTATTGGGGTTACCGCTCCTTTCCCGGTAGTTGTTTCAATTCTTTGGTACGCAAGGCTTCTGCCCTTCCAGGATATTCGCACCGCTTGGGATCATTACGAAAATTTCTCTGATGTGAGAAAATTCAGCCGAACGACTATAAGCCCACATCACTAGTAATGTACCATGACTGGTGGCAGAGTTCTGACTCGCGCCTCAACTCTTTCCAAGCCTGCTATTTGCCTAATGGTCTTTTATTCAAGTTTGTTGCCGTGACGAGTTGCGCCAATTCCCCCGATGCTAAGAAAGATGGCGGCGTTTCTGAAGTATAAGTTCCTGAGGCAAACACGCAAATCTGCTGCTCGAGCGCTTCTCCCTGCTCCCGAGGGAAGTTTACTTGTTTGTTCCTGGTCGTAAGGAAAGCCGATGGCAGACCCCCTTTCCTCAGCCTATGCCAATGAATAGATTGCCACTGCGTCTGATTCGAGTGTCTCTGTCATCCGTTCCGCTGATGAGGCTGCCTAACTTCTGCTTTATTGATATGATATTAAACGTCGCTTAGAAGCGGTCGCAAGGTCTGTTTTGGACAAATCGTCCTATAAAAAGAGGAAAAAACCATATCCGCTGAGGGTGGTCAGGCACCTTCTAAAGGAACTATTACATAAGAAAGAAAGACATTGAATCGCAAAAAGTCTGTTTTCTGAGAAGGATTTGCTGCGATAGACATATTTAACCGGGTGTCGAACTCCTAAATCAAGAAAGGTAAGCATCGGTAAAGACATTACAGTTAGCTGTTCAGGACAAGTGGCATCAGTTCTTTGCCTTTTTTCAATTAGCCCGGTCTTTGATAAAGAATGAATGGGCAAGCAAGGAACTGATTTACCTCTAATCTAATAAAGAGTCTGACTAGCACCCGGAAATCGTAGTAAGCACTTTGCCGTGTAGTTTTGTACTAATAGACTTGCTTACCGTAACCTAGCCTATTGATGAAGAACTACTATTGCTAGCATAGCACCACCGCTTTCAACCTGAGGGTCTTCATCTAGATCAATTACTTTTTCATAAGCTAATAATAAAACATCGAGAAAAATAAAATGTCTTATTCATATAAGAAAGAAGGACTTGACTTCATCACCTTGTTACGACTTCATTCCAGTCACTAGTGAACCTCTAAGAACTATCTCAAATCTAGCCTTCAATAGATGTATGTCTTGTTGGATTGGCTTGCCTGCCAGTTCTCTTTTTCTCGACCCGGAAGAAAGCATCTATTCATTTATGGCGCAGCTAGTACCCAAAATAGACTGATCTTTCACTTTCTATCAAATCCAATCTATTTTCTTTCCAATTCAAGCCTAAAGAACTTCTAGAAGGGACAGGACCACTATGACTTGTGGGTCTTCGCTAACTTCCACGAGCCGCAGCCGGAAGACGAGGCCATGTCACCTACAGAAGAGGAGAAGGACTTCGAAAAGAGACTCCTGCAAATCCTGGATGGAGATCAGTGTCGCCTTGAGTCAAAGCACGCCTTTGCACCCACCTTTCAATTCAAACTAACCTCGGGGAGCTAAAGGAGGAGCGAGTTATAGCCACTTTCATGGATGTATTCAACGCCGTCTCTCCAGGAACATTGTACTCGATATGAAAAGTATGCCTCGTGCCATTCCTCAACAAGAAAATCTAAGAGGACGTCCTCCCAACTATTCCCATTATCGGAAATTTCGGAGCTTGGAAAGGCGGGGGCACAAGAAGACACCCCACCTTGGGAACGCGACCAACTCCTTATCACAAGCGAAGGAGAGATTGGGGTCATGCCAAAAAGTGAAAGAAGAAGGAACGCCCCGCCACCATTAAAGCTGGTAACTGAGACTTCGGAAGGTGCTCGGACTTGGACAGCCTCCTGACCATTCTGAGTGGCAGTATATTCACTGCGGCTCCATTGTCCACCAAGACTGACGACACCGGCTTTCCATCGATGTGAGCTCTGATGTATAGAGGCCTCAGATGCTTGGTCATTTATTTATTCTGGTGGCTTCTCAAAAGTAACTCTACTGGCTCTGGTCTCTGGAAGAGACTCCGTCTGACCTTTAGAACTTTCTCCCATTACTGACTGTTCTTTAGTGGTATAAAGAACAGTGCCAACAATGCGCTTATGAGTAGCTCTCGCATGCCCCAAAAAGGGAGGAGGAACTGCATCTATCCCACAGGCTTAAAGGTAGCTCAAGAAAGACCCATATTTAAAGTAAGCTCACCTGGAGCATATGCTCTCAGCTGGATCGACAGCCAAAGCAAGTCAAACTTCTAGATATTATCCGGAGACGAAGACTGGTCAACTCGCTTGGTGAAGATAAAACAAAGGCAACCACATAGAGGAAAACTACCTACTCGTCATGATTTGGCAAAGACTTAGTATCTATAGTAAATTGATAGTTAGATTAGTATCCTCTTGGTTAATCCCGGTCCCTAGGTTCTCCCACTCGCTGGAACTAGTGCTGCAACTCAGACTTCAACTTCAATTTGAAAGATAGCAGAAAGCGAATGAAAAAGACTAGCTACAAGAGATTCTCTTTTCCTAGCCTTTAACTTAACTAGTAATATAACTAGGCGCTTTAAGGGCGTGGTGAAGCTGGTATTGAATTCGCCGTTGAAGGAAGAAGCGATGTTGGTGGTCAGGCCGGAGTGCTATCGCTAGCCCATCCCTGCTTTGCAGCATCAATGCCCGCTTTCTTGTCCTGAAGTGATTGTGATTGATTCATTTCCATTTTGTTAGCTTAATTCTTCTTGCCAAAGAGGAGATCTGATCGGGGATTCCTCAAAATTCAATCTCTCTGATACAGCTAAGTGATGCAAAAGATCTCTGAGGAGGCCAACTGATAAGGCAGTTGAGAAGAATCACATAAGTAGATGAAATTCTTCTTTGTTAGAATATCTTTAGTAAAGAAGCATTCCCCAGGCTCGCCTAGGTCAGCGACTCTCGGGTGTGAAAAGGAACTCCATATGGGGCTGTGAACCCAAGCAGTTGGGCGAGTTCCCGCTCTGGTTCTTCCTTCATAGCAGTTCAACCGATGTAGTAGTTCCCACTTTTGAGTAAACTTTGAGTGGTTCCCGCTCTTCATGGCTACTCACACAGACAGTAGTTGAGTCGACGCAATTGACTGAGTTAAGGCCGGGGTCAGTCTTTTTTTCATCGTACTTATGACTCTCGTTCTGTTATCTGTTATCTTTTTATATAGATTTCTTTCTTGGAGAAGAAGAAAGATGCCTTTTCCATTGATGCTAGTGGTTCATATCCTTTTCTACATTTTTACTATTTTTGTGGTCAGTATCATCCGTGATGAAATCTATTTTCACTTTTGTGCCGTAGGGGCCTCCACATGTATGATGATGAATGCTTCTGGGGCGGAACCACAAGCAGAGCCAGCACCAGCGCCTGAGCCTGCCCCTGCGCCCGGGGACGACCTTTCTCAAT